TTATCTAATAAATCACTTAATGAAAGTAGATTATCTTTCCATTCATTTCAAAACTTCCACGATCCCTTCCCGAACCAAACATGAATCTTTCGCTTCATTTGGCTCTCACGCTCAATTTTTTAAATTACTTACGGGAATTCCCATATTTTTTTTTAATGTAATGAGCCTATCCTCTCTTCTCTATTCATATTCGAAAATATCGAAACGGATCACTAATCCAAGAACATAATATTCGGAGGACTCTTCTGACCAAACAAATAATTGTCAGCAAGGTTGTTTCTTTTTTTGTTTTTAATCCAAAGAATTCTTCTTACTTTATACATAGGTCATCGATTCAGCATTGGATAAAAAAGATAAATAAAGGGGGGGTGAAATACCCATTTTTCCTATTTTTTTTTCCAATCAAATAACGGGTTCAAATAATTTTAGCGACATGAGTGTTTTATATCGAAAAAAAAAAAATTCCAACTATTTGTTTTGAACCCGTTTCCATATTAACTAACATAATTAACTTATTAACTAACATAGTAGTAGAAAGAATACCATGCTGCATCTGAACTTCAAACGGTTTAGCTTTAACCCTGTTAATGTTTTACATTATTGGTTGAGAGAGAATCAAAGTAGATTTACCAATGAATCGCGAAATGCTATGGTTCTTAAATATATATATATATTTTTTTTTTCAGAAGAAATTCGCGGAATCATGCACCTTTTTTTCCTAGTTATAACGAAAAAAATGCAGTTGGTTGGATCCAGCCTATTCTTGAAATAAACAACTCGCACACACTCCCTTTCCAAAAAAAATCAACACACCAAGCACTACGCTTAGATTTATTGGATTTGTTGCTAAAATATCGGTATTAAACCCGAAACTCCCGGCGGATGGCCAATAACCCAAGGAAAGGAAAGAATCGGTTACATTTTTCATATGATCTCCTCTTTCTTATAGTTATAGATAGACTAATTATTTATATTTTTTTGTATTATTTTTATTATTAATTTCCCTATTTCTAAATACTAAAATAGAATATACTAAAGTCCCTATTTCTAAATAGAGTCAAAAAATATATTGATTTATAAATGGATTTTTTTCAATTGGAAATTTCCAATAAGTGGAAATTTCCAATAAGAATGATACTTATTAGAGTTAGGTACCAGATCTTATGTCAGGTCAGTTACGAAATATCTCGTTTGTTGCGATACTTCCTAAAAAAAGTTCTTCCATTGGACTAAGAAGGTAAAGGAAGAAAGCGAGTTGGAGTGTGAATTCCTCATCCTCAAATCAGCTCTTTCCGTGGGTTGTTGGCCCTAAGTAATTAAATTGTAGGAGTTAAATCTTAATATAATTCGAAAAAACAAGAGCAGCAAATCCAAGAAAATAAAAATATATATTTTTGGATTAAACAAAGGGGTTCGCAAATAAAAGGGCTAATGCTACAACCAGTCCATAAATTGTTAAAGCTTCCATAAAAGCCAGACTAAGCAATAAAGTACCTCGTATTTTTCCCTCCGCCTCTGGTTGCCTCGCGATCCCTTCTACAGCCTGCCCCGCAGCAGTACCTTGACCAACCCCAGGTCCAATAGAAGCAAGCCCGACGGCCAACCCAGCAGCAATAACGGAAGCGGCAGAAATCAGTGGATTCATGTTAAGTTCCTCGCACCAAAAAAAAATAAAAAAAATAGTTAATGATACAATCAACCAACGAATTATGACTTAATTATTCCATCGCTAAGATTTATTCAGTTAAACTAACTAGAACCCCTAATTGAAATATTTCAATATTGAAATAATATTATTGAATCTGCAGAACTATTTCGATATCTATTTTTTAGCTCCTATCCACGTAGTTTTTGTGAATTCGTACGACTTTTGTTCTTTTCTTACATTTCTTTCTGGTTTCTTTTTTTGAAACGTTCTTTGTTTTTTTTTTTCGTGATTTAAATTCATTCAATATTCAATTCACAATTACAGATGAAACGGAAGAACTTCCATTGGAATCCCTATCTAAATTCACAATAGTAGGACAAATTAGATATATCTTTAGTTCATATATACCTAGTTAATATCACATATACATGCCTTTCCCCCATACCGTAAACCAAATATTCTATCTTAGATTTAATGGGGCTCTAGAATCATTCTTCGAAACATCGACAAGAGTTGTCTTATAGCGATTAGATTTCATACACCTAGTTCGACCCCCCACCCCCCCTTACTCCGCTAACCAATCTTTTTTTTAATCTCGTTTTTTGTAAATCCTTAATCTTCCATTTTTATTATCTCGCATGGATAGGTACAATCAATTTAAATGGACGAATTTGTTAGAACGAATCATTGCATAGAAATATCAGTATTTGATTGATCTAAATTCATGTAATTTAGTATTTATTCAATTTTTTTGGTCAATCCGTAAATTGAATAAAATAGACTGAAATGAGAATCATTCTCTATACCATCTTTTTTTAATCGCACGTCGTAAACAGATACAATAAAAATTCT